TCTTCCGCGGCACGGATTTCCTGGGAAACGAAATCATAGGCACGTAGGTTCAGAGCCAGGCCAACTACGCCAATAGCGCTCATCCATAAACCCGTAACGGGTACAAATAGCATAAAGAAATGTAACCAACGTTTATTGGAAAAAGCAACACCAAAGATTTGGGACCAAAAGCGATTAGCAGTGACCATTGAATAGGTTTCTTCAGCTTGAGTTGGGTTAAAAGCGCGGAAGGTATTTGCACCATCACCATCTTCGAATAGAGTGTTTTCTACGGTAGCCCCATGAATAGCGCATAGCAGAGCCGCGCCTAATACTCCGGCAACTCCCATCATATGAAATGGGTTCAACGTCCAATTATGAAATCCTTGGAAGAAAAGGATGAATCGAAATATAGCTGCTACGCCAAAACTCGGCGCAAAGAACCAACCAGATTGTCCTAGTGGATAAATAAGGAATACGGAAACAAAAACAGCGATTGGACCAGAGAATGAAATTGCATTATAAGGCCGCAATTGAACAGACCGGGCAAGTTCAAATTGACGTAACATGAAACCGATTAGTGCAAAAGCCCCGTGTAGAGCCACAAAAGTCCACAGACCACCCAATTGACACCAACGAGTAAAATCCCCTTGTGCTTCTGGGCCCCATAGTAGCAACAAAGAGTGCGCTAAACTATTGGCAGGGGTGGAAACCGCCGCGGTTAAGAAATTACAACCTTCCAAATAGGAACTAGCCAGTCCATGGGTATACCAAGAAGTTACAAAAGTAGTCCCTGTAAACCAACCTCCTAAAGCGAAATAAGCACAAGGAAAGAGCAATAGGCCGGACCATCCTACAAAAACGAAACGGTCCCTTCGTAACCAGTCGTCCATAATATCAAATAGATCATTTTCTTCTTTAGTAACTCTACCAAGGGCTATAGTCATACTGATCCTCCTATTCAATTACTTCAACCATTTCCGAGCACCTCATATTACTTCCAGGGCATACGATAGTTTGATTATCTATGGACGATTTCTTTCTCGCTCAATGCCCTTTTTCAATGGTCTCGAAGATATAAATTTTGCATTTTTATCTATGGGGCCACAACCGAGGTCGTGGTAAATCCATGAATTTTATTCTATTAATTTTTCTTATACTATAGAAATAAAGAAATAAACATTTGAATTCAGCATTATTCCATGATTCCTATTTCAAAGCCTATCTTTTAAGAGAAAAATAACCCCTCTTTTCTCATTCGCTTTTTTTGCATGGGTGAAAGAACAAAAATAGGATTCTAAAAAAAAATTGCAAGAAAGATATTGAAAAGAAAAATTTACTTTTGAAACCCCTTTTTATGTGTAACGGAAAAGAGTTGCAATTTCTTCTTATTCCTATAGAACGTCTAGTAACAAGAATATGAAATCGTAAATAGCGAAAAATTCTTGCCTTGCGCGATCTAAGTCTAAGGAAATACAAAAAATCCGCTTATACACCAATTTCATCCACATCAAATTTATATATCAGAATAGCGGATAGAGGCATCATTCAAGGGGTCAGGTCTACTTACTTTATCTTTCTTTCCAATTTTTTGGTGGGTTTGATAAGAACCTTTTTTGCTTTGTGGATAAATAATTGAAAAAAAAGAGTTTTTTTATTTTATAACCTGCTTGTTTTATTCTAACAAATCCTATATGGAACTGCCCGCTGAAGAGAAAATATATCTGATTGTCTCTCAGCCTATATTGAATTTTAGAAAGAAAAAACAAGAATTTTATTCTTTTTTTTATTAATGTTAATAAAAAAGAATATAACTAAAATGGAATTGGCAATATAATTTTTATGCACTTTTGAAATGAAAGAAAAAGAAAAGGTTTTTTGCAATCGTTATTTCTTGCCTCTGTCATATCACGAAAACCTTTCGATTTGGAATGGGGAGAGATGGCTGAGTGGACTAAAGCGGCGGATTGCTAATCCGTTGTACAATTTTTTTGTACCGAGGGTTCGAATCCCTCTCTTTCCGCCCCCTCGGATCATTTGGGACTTTTGAATTGTAAGGAATTCTGACCCCCGGATTTTCTCATGGATAAATGTACGAAAAAAATCCAATTTGTAAGAAAAAATTCCCAAAAATTTTGGATTTTTACTCCTCACGCCCAGGATTACGTCCTGGGTCATTAGATAAGAATCCAAAGATAAAGAGGGAAACAAAGAATATCACTACTGTATAAACAAAAAGTTTGAGAGTAAGCATTACATAATCTCCAATATTTTTTTTTAAGGAATAGATTACCCGTTTTTCCTTACCGCACAGATCCACTAGGATGGTTTTTTTTATTTTGACACCTAAAAATGCAAAAATCAATTCTAAAAAAAAATTGCAAGAATTGCTTTATAATAAGCACTCTTATCAATATCAAAAATTCGTTTAGGTATTGTGTGGGTACCTAAAGGTACCTGCTCAACCTAGGTGCAGGGGGTAGAAAGGCGGATCCAAATTTATTGCTGCAACTATACATTCAATGTAGAAGAATTCGAATTTTAGAATCGAAGGCTCATAATATAAGACTTCTCGGCTCTTATTCATTTTTGGAATTTTTTTGGAATGAATACATCATTCAATTTGGCAGACAGAATAGTAAAGATTTCATCGAAAACTTACAGCAGCTTGCCAAACAAACGCTAAGAGAAAAAAGAGTACAGGTATGACAGGCATAACATCCACGATTGGGTTGAAAATGGCATAAGCTTCGGGTAATTTGGCGAAGAAAAAACTAGTCGGATAAAGAACAGAATTAAAACAGATACAGGTTAAACTAAGTATATTAGGCATAACAAGCATTTCGTTCTTGTAGAGTAGATAATTGGATTTTGATTGAGTTATTTTTCTAAGGGAAAAAGGAAAAGAAAAGGTGAATTCAAAATCCTTTTTTCTTCGAACTTTCCCAAACAAAAAATACCTCCTTGTATTCGCATTCTCAAATGAGAATGGAAGAAATTCGACTTTCATATAATATCTTAATAGAATTCCATGTAATGATCAATGCATTTTTTGAATTCTATATTATCCGCATGTCTAGAATCCTAGCAATAAAATATTGCTCATTTTTTAGGTAATTGAAGTGGGATTGACGAATAATATATAAAACTAATACTGTTTATTAGTGTCGCATAAAACGAAATGAAATGGGGCGTGGCCAAGTGGTAAGGCAGCGGGTTTTGGTCCCGTTACTCGGAGGTTCGAATCCTTCCGTCCCAGATTTTATCTGATGAAATGAAAGATAGAAGCGTATTGTGCCCTGCACGACAAAAAGTTTATTAAGAGAATAGAATAATTATCTCTTATGAACTCGTAGATTAGATGCATTTCTAAGCATTCATTTTCTTTCTCAGAAAACAAAATCAAGTGTCAAGTCCAGTCAAATTGAATATCTTTATTTTCATGAAAAATTTCTGTCTTTTAAATTTTGAACTTCTTAGATAAACTTTATGCTCCGTATCCAGGAAGTGGGAATTCTTACAGGATACATTTGACACCCAATGTGAAAGAATAGAAGTACTCCCTAAGTAAGTAAAAAAAGGGGGGGTATCCTAATTCGATGTTTCATGGCTAGATTAAAGAGGAGGATGTTTTTAGCTTCAGCACAGGCCTTAAAACGTTTGACCAAGATCGGCGCGATAAAAAAGAAAAGAGGTTCCATTCTACGGATAGGGACTCAATTTTTCTATTTTAGCTATTATCTGATTTGCAAATATCCATTTCTAAATTAATGGAATGTTAGGATTAGAGAAAAATTCATATATTCTGTCTACTCGACTTTCGAATTGATTGAAAAAAAAAAAATTAATGAGGTAAAACACTGTATAAAAAATGAGACCTATCCCTTTATGATAGAGATAGATTTTTTTATTATTTAGTAATAAATAAGGGTCCTTCTTTTTCTTTGGTTAAGCAAAAACGATCTTGATTTGTGATTCTTTAAATATCCAGAATGATCCATTCTGGTAAGGTTAAGGTAAGAACTGTTCGTTGGATAGAGTGGATTCAAAAAAATCAGACTTTTCTTAGAAGTATGATATGAGAACTTTATAACTACCAAAAAACTACCAATCTTTTCATTGGCATAGTTTATTTGGTTAATAGTTAATTGTTTTTTTACAGAAAAATATATTAATTAATTAAATTAATTCAACTTTTTTGGAGGTTGCTAGTTTATTTGTTGGGGAAGAGTCGATTCTTCTCATTTCAGGATTGATCATCTCAAGTTCTCTGTTGAGAATAAAAATTAAATAATAAATAAGTCTTAAGCAAACTTTTTTCTTCCTCTTTTTCGAACTATGTTTCATTCATATGATAGAATATGGGTTTAAATAAATTGGATCTTTGCAGAGTCTTCTCCAATAAATACTTATCTCTTTTATCCGAATTTCCCCATAGAGAGCAAGTTTGAATTAGTATAAAAAAGCAATGACTATTCATGATTCCACCCATATTGGATCAATTCTCGATACCATTTTGCAATGAAATTAGAGGAATGAATGTTATGGTAAAACTTCGTTTAAAACGATGTGGTAGAAAGCAACGTGCGACTTGAAGGACACGATTAATTATGGATTTTGCTATCCATCATTTTCCATAGTAACGAAAATGCCCTTGGCTCGACATAGTCTGTTCTATTCGTCCCGAATCAATTTGTGCTGGGTTGTTTGTAAGTAAATAGTACACGATGGAGCTCGAGAGGACAGAATTTTTTTTATCAAGGGAAAGAATCTAGGGTTAGTGAAAACTAATAAATTAGGCCAACTTTGTCAGTCTATCCTTAATATAGAAATGGAAGGTTAAAATAAGAAAAAAGAAAGGGTATGTTGCTACTCTTTTGAAAGAAAAAAGAATAGGAATTCCCGAAGTAATGTCTAAACCCAAGGATTTCTAAAATCAAAGATAAAGGATTCTGGAACAAGTAAACACGATTTTCAACCGTCTCAACAATAGAATTAGATCAGAATAAGGAATAAAAGTCCATTTGTTCGAGATGAGATAAAGAAAAGAGTTTAGAGACGACTCAAAAAATTTCGAAGGATTTTTCTTTTGAAGTCTGTCAGTCAAAATTAGCCAACTTGAGTCATGAGTATAAATGAAATTTGTTTTTTCTTTTCTGTAAGGAAATTAATACAAGTCATAATTGAAATTTCTATTCACTTGTATTATAGACAGAAATTCGAATCATTTTCTCGAGCCGTATGAGGAGAAAACCTCTTATACGTTTCTAGGGGGGGGTTGTTTATCTACATCTATCCCAATAAGCTATCTATCGAATCGTTGCAATTGATGTTCGATCTCGAAGAGAAGGAAGAGATCTTCGAAAAGTGGGTTTTTATGATCCGATAAAGAATCAAACTTGTTTAAATGTTCCAGCTATTCTCTATTTCCTTGAAAAGGGTGCTCAACCTACAAGAACTGTTTATGATATTTTAAAGAAGGCAGAAATCCTTAAAGATAAAGAAAGAATTTTGAGTTAATTGAAAAACTAAATGAATAAAAAAGTAGGAGAGGGTCGCTAGTACCCCTTAATTATTTAGACACAATTTGCCTCTTTCTTAGTCCTATTTTTTTGCTGCATTTATGTCGTGCTAATCCAACAAAAGTCCTTATTTTATTTCCTTTTTTTATCTAATGGGTTTTCTTACCATTGTATTTCCATTGACAAAGGTCTATTGAACAAATAGAATTTGTAGATAGATAGGTCTCTTTATCGTCACTCCATATTAGGTATTTCTGTCTACACTTCGCTCAAATGATAGGGTTACCCCTCTTGCATGTACTCTCATACAAGATTTTTTTATTCATACAAGATATTTTGATTTAAAGAAATAAAAAAAATTACTAAAAAAAAAAGAAAATTTTGCCGTTGTGATTGGGGCCGTTCCTTTTTTACCCTTAGTGAAATTTAACCGGATCTCTTCATTTTGGTATTTGAGTTTTTAAAATTTTAATGGGTGATAAAGTCTTTCTTTTGATGTCTTGCTAATTCAATGTTTTGACAGGAGCGTCCGGTGTAATTCCATCGATTTTTGGATTTCGATCGTATCTAAGATCCTATTTTATCTGGGTTGCTAACTCAATGGTAGAGTACTCGGCTTTTAAGCGCGACTATGATCTTTTACACATTTGGATGAAGCAACAAATTCGTCCAGACTCTTGGTAGAGTCTAGAAGACCACGACTGATCCTCAAAGGTAATGAATGGAAAAAATAGCATGTCGTAATAAAATCAATTTCTTTTTTTTTGAATAAAAAAATTCCGATTTTCTGGGTCTAGTGAATAAATGGATAGAGCCTCGCTCTAATTCTGGTAAAAAAAAAGCAACGAGCTTAACTTCTTAATTGGAAGGATTCCCCGATCTAATTAGACGTTAAAAATAGATTAGTGCCTGATGTGGGGAAAGGTTAGGTTTTCCTGTGAGTGGACCCTTGCCTTTTTTTTAGAAATCCTAATTATTCTTGATTATGGATTGAAAAGGAATGTTATGAATTGAATGTGTAAAAGAAGCAGTATATTGATAAAGAGACTGTATTCCAAAGTCAAAAGAGCGATTGGCCTGCAAAAATAAAAGATTTGTTCTTTTTTGTAATTCGAACAAACATAAACTAATTAGATAGAAAAAGAGCGGAAAAAGATCTATGGATTAGACTCTCTTTCTTTCCAGGGTTTGTATTATGCAACACCCTGTTCTGACCATATTGCACTATGTATCAAAATTTGATAAACCGAGAAATACTTTTTTTCTCTTATTCAAGTAGAAATACAAATGGAAAAATTCGAAGGGTATTCAGAAAAACGGAAATCTCGTCAACAATACTTCGTCTACCCACTTCTCTTTCAGGAATATATTTATGTATTTGCCCATGATTATGGATTAAATGTTTCCGAATCCGTGGGAATTATTGGTTGTAATAACAAGAAATTTAGTTCACTACTTGTGAAACGTTTAATTATTCGAATGTATCAACAGAATTTTTGGATTAATTCGGTTAATCATCCTAACCAAGATCAATTGTTGGATCACAGCAATTATTTTTATTCTGAGTTTTATTCTCAGATTCTATCTGAGGGGTTTGCGATCGTTGTAGAAATCCCATTCTCGCTAGGGCAACTATCTTGTCCGGAAGAAAAAGAAATACCAAAGTTTCAAAATTTACAATCTATTCATTCAATATTTCCCTTTTTAGAAGACAAATTTTTGCATTTACATTATCTATCACATATAGAAATACCCTATCCTATCCATTTGGAAATCTTGGTTCAACTCCTTGAATACCGGATTCAAGATGTTTCGTCTTTGCATTTATTGCGATTCTTTCTCAACTATTATTCGAATTGGAATAGTCTTATTACTTCAATGAAATCCAATTTTCTTTTGAAAAAAGAAAATAAAAGACTATTTCGATTCCTATATAACTCTTATGTATCAGAATATGAATTTTTCTTGTTGTTTCTTCGTAAACAATCTTCTTGCTTAC